TCCGAGTCGCACGGCGTTTTAACCGAAAGAACTTCTTGCGCAATTCATGCGTTTCTGTTTTTATGACCAAAAATTGTTTCTTGATTTTCATTTCAAATTGTTCTCTGGACTTTTTATCAATATGAGGTGATCGTAACACAGTATATAAGACTCGTGATTCAGGCAATCCAATCTTCCTTGTGTAAGGCGGAAGCCCCAAAAAAAGGTTTTCCTTAAATGGGTGATCAAAAGATTTAATTACTATGCGTATCTTGGTGGTCGTTACTTTTGGTGATCTTTCTTTTTGGCTGACTCCTCTTCTTGTTCTATTGATCAGAAGCATCCAGCAGCCGTATCGGCCCCGCCTGAGATAGGTGCGCGGGAAGACGAAGAAGAGCCAAAAAAAAGAGAATCCACTTCAATTGGATCCATCTCGTCTTGAAACCCGCCCAAGAGACACCAGAGGTCGGAAGAGGACTCGCTGGTCCCATATAGAATGAGACCAGGGATCCCCCCAGAAAATCCTCCCCAACAGTGGACTCGACAAAAGATGTATCGGGCAAGAAAGGAAAAAAAAACCACTCCTGACCTATACATAAAAGGATGCCGAAGTGCAAAGAGAGCAAAGGAAAGGATTGGTCGTACGAAGACACCCTCTTTCTTCTTAAGGTAAGATAAAGGGACAGGCATTCTGGGCAGGTCGCAATAAGTCGCTAGTCGAAGGTTTAGACCAATCGCAATTCATCACCATCTTGCCCGCTTCCAATTGATGACTGGCTATTATATAAGTGTTGACCTAAGCCCCTGTGCTGGGGCTCGGCTCCCGAACCGTACGTGAGCTGCCTCGTACGGCTCTTCCTAAGAACTTGAAGCCCCCTTTCTCTAAATAGAAAAAAAATGCATTTACAAGACAAAAAACACTTTTTCAAAAAGCCTTCGCCCTCCTATTCAACAGGGCTATTAGAGAAGCAGCTTCGTTCCTTGACTTCTTTGCTCAGTCAAGCTTACTTGTTCCTTAGTGTAGTCGTCGGTCTTACCACCAGAATGCCTATGATATAGTGATCGGCCTTTCGAATGCGTCCTTCCTTACTTTTCTGAGAAGCCCTTTACATAAAGGACAGGGGGCTGTTCACCTTTGGAAACTTAGCGACTTAAGTACTACTCATAAAGTAAAGGCGAACGGGGCTCCCAGGCCGGGACGTCTAGCGGAATGCTTGGCCTCCTGCGCTGGAAGCGACACCCGAAGGGTGAGCTTCCGGCGGTTAGCTTCTAGCACTAGATAATAGGCATTAGGCATTCTGAGCTGGAAGGAGGCAAGCAAATGAAGGGAGGCATTACGGGCCGACTAGAAGAAGCAAAGCTTCGTAGACTCGGCAAGTCGCTTATAGAATGCCGACTACTATTTTCCACTTAATAAGGATAGGGGGGAGCGAAGCGAAGCTTAGCGAGCTTTATAAGGCCGACCACTACATAAGCCGCTGGCGGAGAAAGCTCTTCGAGCTTCCCTTCATTCGTTGCTAAGCCAAGGTCCCAGGTCTCCGAGTCAGCCCGCGCCTTTTCGAAGAATCCTGCACCCATGGGCATACGGCCTGGCAGGCCTTCCCTTTCCGCCGGAGCTTCATGGGCGTTGCCCCGTTCCCCAATCAGATGTTTGGATGTGAGCTATACTCCGCGAGGAGCCAAACGGGCGTATGGCCTTGCCTTGCCATTTGACCTTTCTTCCCGGGTGACTAGGAATGCTCAGTGACAACCTCTCAATTGTCACCGCCTGGCCTCTCTTGCTACCACGGTAGCACCTAGTGTGGTCAGCACCAATCGTGTTCGGGCAACGAAGCTTACACTCATTCACATTGGTTCATCCTGCTATGCCCTGGGCCTTTTGCTCTTCTAACGTAAAAGGTGGCCGGCCATTCGTCAAGGCCCAGGAATCCGCTGGACATCTCAGCGGCGGGATTTGATACCCGCATCCGATCGAAGTTCCATTTTAGTGCCCCCCAGGAGAGCTCTTTCTAGGTGGGTCGCTTCGCGCAAGACATTGCTTAGGACCAACGGGTCACACGACAGGTGCACGATCGACTTTGCACGTTCCATCCTTCGGCCCTTCGTCTATCGCCTTGGTATAAAAGCCTTGATCCGTCTTCGGCTTCGATTCGTTATGCTCAGAAGCTCCAACAAGCCCTAAAGTCTCTTGCCGCCTCTGCCAAGAGAGCGCTGCTTTACCTTTGATCCTATGTGCCCAGAGAATGCTATGCGTTCTCCACTTTCGGATCTCGCAAAGAGAGATCGTGTTTTTTCCTCTGACTTTATCTCTCATTCGCGGAGCGAAGAAAGCGGGCTTTGCCCCAGCTACCGCTAGCCTTGGGAAACCAAAAGAGCTACCGAAGGAAAGGGATGCAGTCTCTCCCTTGGCCTTTGGAGAGGAGAAGGCAGAGAAGAAAACGTCCTTCGCGCAAGTTTTTTTGCTTTCTGCGCCCTTACTAGTAAAGGGGCTCTTCGAAAAAGAAGGCATTCTGGTAGGAAGGCCGACCACTACATAAGTCGCCATCAGTCTAGGAGAGAAGCAAGCTACCTTTCTTTGATCCACCTTCCCGGGCAGGGAAGAGAACGCAAATGGACCGCGGATGGTGGTCGTGGTAAATTCCAGTATCTTACGCTGCGGAGCGAACTCTTCTATCGTCTTGCATTTCCTCTGGTGGGCCCCCCCTTTCCATCGTACTGGAGCGATTTGAGAAGAACGATTAGGGTCATATTCTATCCTTTCTACAATGCCCATAGACGAAGTGCTTCGTTTCAGATCAATTCTTCGCTGCAATCGCTTCGACCCACCCCCTCGGTGAAAAACCGTAATACGTCCTGAAGAATTCCTACCAGCAGACTTCCCTGTACTCAAAGTGAATTGTCTAAGTGCTCTCCTTTGTCTCATTGTCTATCTCGTAATCATTCGATTCCGCCTCTACTTCAATTAAAGCTAGCTCCTACTCCTCCTCCTTCTCTTCCTTCATCGTCGTTGGTCCTTCGTTCGTAGTGGTCATTGTATAGTGAGAAAGCTCCCCCCTGCCTTTAGATGAGAAATCCCTATCCAAGCTGATCCAACTCGGATTTGACTTCATCTCCAACCCCAGAACCAAAAACCTCCCTGGAGCTTGGTCATCCCAGATGAGCTGAGCTACGAAGTTTGGCATTCGTGAGGACGCAGCCCTGTCAGAAAGGGCATTCTCGCTTATCTGTATATGATAATTTGAGAATTGGGTCACCGCGGCAGAGCTTCAATCGAAATAGTGATTCTTTGGCCAGGTTTGCTTATCCAACCCTCGAGTGGCATCTCATTAGGTCCCTTTCAAAGGCCCTAAAACGCCTAAACCCGGCCTTGCAACAAGGAACCTAGACAGAAGAAGGGAATCGTAGCCTTCAAGCTGACGTCTGAATATCTCATTCATAATCCGACGAGTTAAATGAGAAAGAGGCGGTTTCATAGCTCTAGCTTGCTGCGTCAACTGGCCCTTCGTCATCCTTTCTGTGAGGTAGCTTGTCTCCTCCAGCTTGTCTGGTTAATGGGGCTCTCTATTCAAAGATTCAAGAAGTAACTCCGCTTTCTGGGATGGAGAAGTTTCCCTTTCTTTGATTCATTCGCCCTACGTGATCATCTACTTTCTTCCAGTGGAGAAGGGACAGACCTTCCCCGTCTAGTCGAATAAGTCAAAGCGATTTTGGTCACAGAAATGGGAGAGACAAAAGCAAATCTCAAATCTTAGCCAATCCCTTGTCAGAAGGTAATCTTCCCTCTCGCCTGTGCTTGTGCGTTCCTATCTCTTATGAATGAGTCAACCGGATCCACCGAAGCAATTTCCTCTAGACAGAACAGAATGAAGCTCTCGTTGAGAGATCTATTAGTGATTGGGCCACCCCTCCTGGCAAAGAAAGAAAGGCAGGTTCAGGCGATTGATCAAAAAAATATTTCCTTCCCTTTCTTTATGACAGAGCAATTGAATGAAGCGGTGCAGGGCCTCTAAGATTATGAATAAGCTATTCATTTTCCGTCCTATTGAAGAAAAGACCTTCGGCATGATGGTAGTAGAGTAGTCGATCTGATCTCGCACGCGGGCGGATAGAAATGCCTAGAGATGAGGTAGGCGAGGGTAGCTTGCCGGCAAAAGGCGTGTATGGTATTTGTTTGATGAGAACGGGAAGGGCAATTGACTGCAACCTTTTTCGGCCTATTGGGAATGGAACATCTCTCAACTTGTAAGTGGTAGAAATTAAGGACTGCAGGTTTTGGTTGATTAAAGAATCCTCTCAGAAGCCCGTGTATATTAGTCAAAGATGTGACTTTCACAGGTCCGCTATGCTCTTTCTAACTATACCCTCTTCTCTGGTAACTCAACAGAGATACTCTTCTTTCCTCGCTTTTGAACGCTTTCTTTCCGTTTGTCACTCTTTTTAGCAGCTGGAGCAGGAGGCAGGAATCTTTATATTTGAACAGGCTCTGACCTCTGTCCCGCTCCGTGGGCTTCTATACTCCTCGGGAGAAGGGGTGCTCTCCTATCTTTTGATTAGGAAAGCGCCACTCGTAGTATGTTGACGCTATCCATCCTTCCAGCGCATGCTACGTCTTTGTTGGTTAATCAAAGCTTATATTCATTTCTTAGGCCCCAAGCCGAGCTCTCACACGTTCCGAACATGAGACTTCTGGAACCCGACGACCCATCGTTCGTACCCGGCCACGGCTCTCACCTTGATTCCCATTTGGTTGATGAAGGCGAAGTTGATTCCCATATCCTTAAAAGGCGCTTTATCTTCGACGTTCTATTCTACTGTTATATATGGATTTAAAATGGTCAAAGGGTCTCCTAACCTAATAGATCTCATTCATAGGTCTCACGGAATTGAATTCTACTTGTGCTGCTTTCCCTCTCTTGGAGTGGAGCTATCAGTTGATGAGAACTGGCCTTGTGCTTTCGCTCCATCTCCCGTGACATACCTTTGTCTTGAACCTGTTGTCTTTTACCAACTAAAACCACTAGTGGGTCAGCGGGTCTCTCGTCTATGGAATGGACAGCACCTATACCCGATTCCTAAACTCCAGCTCCTGCTCATGAAAGTGAAGATTTTGATGTCCACACGGCTGAAGGATCAAATAGGTCATGGCTTGGGGAGTCATTGAAACCAAGACTTTCGGTTTAGTGTATATTAAAAAGAACAGAGGAAGGAGCCCCAACAGAAGGTAGCTTTCCCAAGGGAACTCACTCTACTTAAAGGTTTTTGAGGTACTTACTCAAGTATGGGAGGGAAGATTGCTCTACAAACTAAGACGGAGAGGGGATACCCCAGGGAGGGGGGAACACGTTAAGTTGCCAGTTCCGATCGAAGGAATAGGGGACAAGGTGCTCGACCAACTAATCCGTATTGGGGAGAACTAATCTAGCTATTAGCTAAAGGTAGATTGCTTTCAAGCTACTCGGCTAACTAGGATCGGAGTGGAATTAAGACTCTCCTCTCGGAGTTTAACTGTGAACTTACTTAGCCCTTCACTTCTTTCTTTCCCTCACATTTACCTCACATCAAGGAGAGCATTCTTCAAGACATTTGTTTGAGAAGCATCAAGGATTCCTTGTTCTTTGGAAGGGAATCCACTTCTCCTCCTGCCGAAGACTGAAGAGTAAACCTTGCATTCATTCTCTAAGGATTAACAAGGTTAGTAATAGGCTATAGGCTCGACTGCAAGGAGAGAAGGAAGCAGCTTGACTTTCACGACTATCAGGGCACCTACTGAACTAGATGCAACTCAAAAGAAAGCTCCAACTCTATCTAGTGAAGGTTTAGGCTTTCTTTGCCTCGGACAAGCTTTTTTCTTTCCTTGCGTCTCTTACTTCTGCTTCTGCTAGGTGAAGAAGCTATGAGACTATTAAAAGGCTTATTCGAGCCAGTCTAGTAGGCATCGCTTTCTATCGGAACCGTTAGCCTCGCCCCATTAAAAAAGCTATCAATCTGATTCCCGAAGTCAAAGTAAAGCTTCCCCACCTGGCAAGAGTGAAACTCTCTCCTTGACGTATTGATGGTTCCATCCTCTCTTAGTCTTGGCTCTGCCTCGTAATACCTTCGCTCCTAACTACCTAACGCCGAGCTAAGTGCCCTCCTTTCCGTCTCCGTCTTAGTAGAGCTTCCACCTCCTTTCAGTTGAAAAGCCAGTTCTTCCGAGCGGGAAGTCTTATGAATCTTAATTGTCACTTCTTTATGACTTCTTGTATGAACAAAGCAAAGTGGAAAAAGCCTTTTTGAACTAGCCAAGGAAGGAAAGTAAGGAAAGCGGGAAAGGTCCGATACAAAGGAAAGGGTTGCGAGGCTTAACGATTTAGAATATAGCTGTTGAGGTGGCACTTGTTCCCCCGGGGCGGGGGTATATGCCCTTAGCTTTCTTCTGTCACTTCTTTCAGATCAATGAAGTTGAAAAGTAATAGAGTAAGGGACCCTTGTTTACAAAGCTGTCACTCCAAGAACTCGAAGTCAAGCATCTTCGGGAATATCCAGATTAGTCTTCAACTAGAGAAAGGATAGGAATCTCCTTTGCAGAGTTTTCTTCTCCAGCTGATGTAGCGGTAAAAGATTCTATTCTTTCTGCGGTCTAGTTACCAAGTTCCTAAACTTCGGGATACCTAAACGCCTACTTCATTTGAAAGGTTCAATTCCCTGGATATGTCCTTCGATCTGGGCTAGATCCTCAGACCATACTGAGCTCCCCGCCCAAACTGCTTAGTTGAGCCAACGAACTAGTAGATCAATCTTTCCTTGAAAGAGTGAGGTGCATTGCCTACTCTTCCTGGTGTGGTGGGGCACCTTGCTAGTTTAACCAGAACATTTGAGAAGCGTTAAACCCTACATTATAGCTTGGGAAGGTATCCCCGTCAAGGCCCTATCCTTAAGCCCAGTGCTCGGCTGAATGGCTTTCCTCTCGCTACCGGAAAGCTTAAAACTATCTGTACTTCTTCCCGGTCTCCCTATTAGTTGAGTTAGCTTCAAAGCTCCTATTAGATGTTAGATGTTGCGGTAGTAAAAGAATCTAACGATCTGGTTTCCTTAGCAGCGCATCTAGCACTAGCAGGCGATTCTCCTCTTTCGGGATATCCCATTACCACTAAACCGGATCCCACAAAACCCCTGATCTTTCTCCTGATCCCGCTCCCTTCGATCTGGTTGTTGCCACGTCGAAAAACTCTTCTTTTGCATCAGGTGCAGGAAAATAGGCTGCTAGATCGCCGCTAGATCCCCTCTGCAATTCGAGCTACTTAATAGATTAGATTCGCCCCTTGGCTCAGAAGATTCAGATGTTGAGCTTGCTCCTCAGACTGAGCTGCATTGCGAGATTGGATTGCCTTTCACAGCTCAACTCCAAGACGTCTTTTCTTTGTTGAGCTAGGAACCTACTTTCCGGCGGCTTTACTTATTACCCCGGGTTCACTCCACACCAAGACTTAGGAGCTAGTTTCCCACTTGACTGTGATGAAAGATGTTCCCCACCGAAAGAAAGTGCTTCTTATTCGAGAGATCTTCCCTCACGCTTAGTCTCGTTCATCTCCTCTCATTTCTCATTTCAGCTTTCACTTCCCATCTCTAATCTAGAGTTGGAGCTAGCGTGATGCACTGATGCACCCAGCTTTTAGTGGGGGTAAGAAAGATGAAATCTGAAAGAAGCGAACTTCAAACTTCAAGCCAGGAAGGAAGCAGCTATCGGATAGGATCGTAGTTGATGCTTGACTTCGGGAGTTAAGGTTTGGCAGACATGGCACGGAGTTTACGAGTGAAGCTACTCGACAAAAAGGTTTGGAAGACTTGGCAAGAGCCCGAGGCACCAATACCAGGGTATATCATTCCTATCTTTCTAGCCAATGCCGGGGGAGATTTCCTTTCTTAACTAGGGCTTCCTTTCCTGACTATGGAACTATTAGACAAAGAAAGGTTAGTTGAAACTGCTTAATCGAGCCGTAAGCCAACCCATATCCTTATTCGCGGTATCAGTTCCTACGCTCCCTACCGGTTAAGCCAGTAACCTCTTCCTTCGATCTTCCTCCAGATTCTCTTTCTGTTGAGGCAACATCTTCCTTCCTCATCCCTATCTAAAGAGCATCCAACGACCCGAGGGTTAGGATCAAGGGGCTTCATTCGATAAGGCGAGTGGCTTCGCTCCTTCTTATGCCGGAGCTGAATGAAGGCTTTCGTCTTCGCATTTTCTCTAAGGCCTATTGAACTGACTGCTACATAAGGCTATATTTACCCGACCTGAGAGCGCTTTTCATTGGTCTAACCGCCATACCATTCACAATTGCTGTAATTGAATCCGTGGAAGAGGAAGAACCAACAAAGCGATCTTACCTCCTCCGATAAAGAAGAAGAATCAAGTGTGACGCGAGTGAGACCGGAGAAGAGGCACTAAAGCCTAGACTTCTTCGGTGAATCGTAACAAGACTGAAGAACCGGTGGAACGAAGTCTACTGATATAAGAAGTAGACTCAGTTTACTCACCCCACCAAGTGGACGAGGTCTTTCAGAGCCTTCTTTCTTTCTTTTGTATGAAGAATTTCATTATTCGCACCCTCAAGCCCATCAAATCCCGTCAACGAAACGGCGTAAAAAGCCCTACGAAACACCGGTTTTTTGCCTATTTTCGAGGATCTAGCCAGATAGATTCGCAGCTGATGTCATAGAAGCTCTGGTTCACTTTTTATTGGATGGCTCAGCAGATATAACTACTGCCAGCGAGGGGGCCCATGCCCGCGAGTAGGTACCAGTGTAAAGCGAGATGCTGGAAATCGAGACAGATGTTGTAAAGAAGTAGTACCCATGGGCTACGTAGCACTGACTTTCCATTGAAGAAGAATAGGCATCAACTAAGTCTCCCGAAGAGGGATTGGCTCTTGTCACGCTTCCAGTCCTTCCTGAAGCCGCTGGAGCTAAGACTGAAAGACCAATTTCTAATAAGCTCCCTGAACTGAGACTGAGCTTAGGGCTGTAGTTTTGAATCAGATAGTGGATTACGGGACCGATAAGTAAGCAAGGGTACCGCAGGTAAAGGGTAAGGAAGAACAAGGTCAGGAGGATTTAAAAGGAAAAAGTCTAGCCTAAGCTAAGCAAGAACAGCAGCTGCTGCTCTAATTTTAGCGAGAAAAGATGGGATTCTTTCAGCGGAATCAACCTCGCGTGGATGCATAATAGAATAAAGTGCTGTCTTCTAAGTTGGTTTACTATTGAGCTTAGCTAAAGCGTTCAACCAGCCCACTTTCTAACTAATTGACTCAGGAATATCCTTTGAATGAAGAATAATCGGATTCTATCCCAGGCCTTCCTTCTTTCGATTTGAAATAGCTTTCTGGAGCATAGTAGATAATTGAAAAGAGCAATCAGCTCTCTTCAGAATAGGATCCCATCCATCCCGAGCTCTGTAGTGATGACCCTCTTCTACCTTTTTCTTCCTTTTTACCACTGGCCTAAGACTGAGCAGACAGGACTGAGCTGAGGGTCTTTCCTATTCTACTGGTATCGTGAGTAAACTGCCTCTTGCTTGGCATCATGGTCGAGCTTAAGCTTCACGCTTTCCATTGGTGGTATGTATGGTATTCCATCATCAGTCAAGCATCTGACATCAATCGCTTCCCTAATCTAGTGGATTGCTACCTTTAATAAGCAAGACTCATTGCTGCGGGTAAGTGCCTTGATCTTGCCGTCGGTTCAGCCCTTTATGCAAAAGAAGACATTCTTATGCTTTCCCGGCTCGGTTCGCTAAAAGACCGCCCATAGATAGGTATGTATCCCCACCTCCGCTGACCAATGGTAATGGTATCCCACAACCTCCGATTTCAGATCGAAAGACGTAAGATTCTTGACTTGATATTCGGGCATTTTAATTAAGCAAGTTCTATTTCTTTCTGTATAGATAGGCTCCACTCTCAACTGGCAAGGGTCCAAGTCCCATATGCCGAATTGAAGGAAGTCCTGTCTACATTTTCAGTCTAGTTTCCGTTTCCATATTGTAACTCACTTCAATCAGTCTTAGTTGGTTGATGACATCCGTTGTCTTACATCTGTTATGCAAGATGCCCCGCTTAAGCTTTTGAATGCCTTTCTGATCTGATCCCACCCACGCGATAGATCGGTTCATACTCTTCCAGACGTTGACTGGCCTGTGGTGACCGACCATACATATGGTGAAGTGAATAAGGCTCCTCTTGGGGCGAAGGCTTCTTGAAAGCCTTATTTTAGATCACAGGAAATGATGGAGATGGATAGGCAGGTATTGTACTCGTTCTCGGGGAAGGATAGGGCTGAGCAGAAAGAGACTATGAGAGTCCTATGTCTCTTAGGTGGGAGACAAAAGCTACAGAAGCTTCTTGTATTATTTATATAAATATATATAAGTAGGCTCAAAAGCAGGTATACGTCTTCGTTACTTCAAAAAAGAAAAAAGAAAGCATTCATCATCCAATTCCTCTCGTCGGTTGGTACAGTTCTACCTTTCTTTGCAGCCACTTCCGATCCTAACATCGAGTGAGTATAAAAAAATTATTGACGCTTAGATTCTAGCCGAAAATTCCCCCTCTTTCGAGAAAAGGCTTCGAAAGAAGGTAAGAAACTCATTCCCCTTTCGATTGAGGCGAAAGAGCGCCGGTCCCTCCTTATCCGAGATCCTAAGAGCTTGACTTTATTTAAGAGTCCGCTTTTCTTGCACGACGATTGCTATCTGCTTCTTCTAAAAAGAGTCACCTTCCCCGAATGAGCATTTCTAACCGATCATTTTTCTAAGAATCCGTAGCCTTCTTTTTTTCTAGAGCCGCTGTAATAAAACTGCTTGAGCTAGGCCCGTAACCACATCACGTATATTTCAGTCCACTCACTTCGCATCCTTTTGTTTTCTGGAATGAAAATAGCTTATGAGACCCTTTAGTGGCTATTGGCTTGTCTCTATACTTTCATTTCGCGGCATCGGAATCAAAGGACAGTACCATAGGTAGGAGAAAGCCGGGTTCTTCGAGGAAAGGGGCGGTATATTTTAGTGAAGCAAAGCCCTTATTATATATTGTCCAAGTATTCAGCTCGGTGATGGCTAATTAATTAAGTAGAAAGTCGATATGACATCTTTCTAACGATTTACAAGGTGGATAGGGTGTGTCCCATCTTTCGAAGGGAGGAAGCTTTCTTTTATAGCAACCGTTTTTGGCCGAGTGAAAGCAGCAAAAAGGAGGTTGGAACACACGAAAGAAGGATCCATGCTTACTGGCTTGACGCGGAACTCTGCCGATCAATAAGTGTCTAGAAGGGCAGGGTTTGCGCAAGACTTGTTGACGGCTGCAGCATTTGTTCACGAATCGGTCGATCCGCGAGCTCGGGAAGCGTTCCGAAAGCCCCCTCCCCAAAGCTCGTTACTAAATAAAGAAAGCCCATAGATATAGATCAAAACTTCTAACAGGTGAAACTATCCCCGGATTCCTTGACTAACTGAGCTTGAAGCGAGTTTCTTACTCATCAGTACTCGTATAATAGAGTGCTACTACAGGAGAGAGGGAAGTAATGAATACTTCAATCGCTTAACCCAGAAGGTCTCATTCCAGTTTGATTTCTATGCCGCGAAATAAGGTCTTTTATGGAGGGTTCATGTCCTTATAGAAAAGGTAGAGGGCTGGCATTCAAAGATTAGTGCTTTGAAACGACTAGTTAGCTCAATTCTTCCTTGTTTGCAGGCGTAAGTACCGTACCCACCAGTACTCGCTTTTGAGTGGATAGCTTTCTACAGAATGGCTCTCTAGGGCTTTCTTTTGATCCATACGCCCAGAACAAGTAATGGGAGATGGAGATCGATGTCCGTCACCGGAAGCACAAGGGCAGAATTCGCAGGCAGGAAGATTAAAGGCTGCTCCAATTTCAGCGATAAATAATGGGATGGATTCTCTGTCATCAACGTCATCCGAAAGGGCTAATGTTGTGGTGGAAGTGGGATAGACTGGAAGAAGAAGTTCAAATCTTTCTTTTCTGAAGGATAGGAGATGAAAGTTACCGGCTCTATTTCTTCTTTCAGTAGGGAAGCGTAAAGCAGCTTGACCAAGTGGAATAGGAGCGAAATAGTAGTCTTCCCCTTTTCTTGCTCTTTATCGTCCAATCGTAAGGCTTTCAGTCATTCAATTATCATTGTAGCCCTTTCCTTTGGTTTAGTTTAGGGCGAGGCCCGGTTTCAGCAATGGAACTGATAAAAGGAGAGTAGGTAGAGTCCTTTGCTTTGAGTGAAAAAGTATTCCTTCCGTCCGTCTGATCCTAAACCTAGTCTTATAAATAAGTTCTCAGTGTGGGGTTCCCTGCTGCTGGATGGAATCCGATTCCGAAAAGGGGATTTAAGGAAAGGTACTAAGGGGGGAGTTGGTTACCATTACATCTGGGTCCTCGAACGTGTGATTCTCTTCGCGTGAGGTTGGGCTTTGGAATCTCGTCTGCGGCTTTATTGAAGTTAGGGCGGCCTATTGAGTAATGGAAGGGGTTGGCCATAGGCTTTATTGCTGTGCTGCTTTCCGTGTCCGAGATCAAGAGAGAATGTGTAATATGAAGGCCAGCCCATAATAATTTTCGCTTGCAGTTGGCCTTGCCCTTTCTTTCAGTTTAAAGGGTTGAGGTTATTCTGGGCCGGGCTTGGATGGCATCGGGGTTGGCTCTTTGAAGGACAACTTCCCTTGTTAATGTACGAGCAGGGGACTAGAAGAAAGATGCCCACAATCCGATGCTAGAGGAACTGAACTGCCAATACGTATATCAAGATCTTAAGTATTGAAAGGGACCTGTACAAGCGTGAAATCCTAATGCTCCAAAGTTCATTCTTCCACCGAATTTCTAGCCCTGGGTAGTAAAGAAAAGTGGGAGACTCTATTTCCAGGATTGGGATTCGTAAATATGTTAATAGATTCTTGATCTGTATCTTCCATTTTTGGATGTGTGTCTTATGTCTATGTAACGGGGACCTCTCATGAGAAATTGGATCCTAGAGCTGTGAGATGTGGCACTGAACAAGCTCATCTCGTGATCTTAGATGGAACATTAGCCAGTCTTCTCTTCTAGGAAGAAGCGGTCCTTGCAAGAATGACTTCTTTTCAAGAAGGGGGGTTACATGTGTATGTGTAACCAAGAAGAAGTTGTTGGCTTAATAAGCGGTCTGTCTCGTCCTGTTGGCATATCCGGCGCCAGTTCTGTTACAGTAAGCGTGTTGGAAAGTGATCGTAGGCGGTGTTCTATTAGCAATTGAATCACTCTTAACTAATTGTATAAAGAAGTGGCTATTTCCTTGTCCGTGGAACACACAAAGCATTGAAAGAAGAACACAACGGGAGGGAGTGACCCAGAAGAGGCATTCCTTCTTCTCGTTGCTGAGCTTGCCGGGTCCAATCCCTGACGCTACGGCCCAGGTTCTGTTCTGCCTTAAATTACCTGGAACCTTTCGCTCCCAGTTACGTCTTATCGTATCCTTTCTTGCCTTCTTCCTAGCGATGGAATGGAAAAGAGTGGATTGAACTGATAGCTAAGGTTACAAACCTCTTTCTTCTATTGAGCCAGATGTGGACTCGATCCCATCTATGGGGAATTTTTATCTTCCATTTACCGCTTAGGTGCCAAAGCACACTCAGTAGGCAGATAGCCCAGTGCTTTACAATGAACACATCTCAACGGTTTCCATTCATATTCAACAAATTTCGTTAAAAATTTCTTTGTCGTCCTCACCAATAAATTTCACTTCATTCGGGAGTTCATCATCAACACCTACCTTCACAGAAAACCTCGCATAGGCAAGCTTAGCTTTCTCCACTCTCATCTTGTCAGAGAAAAGGGGGTGTGCCAATTAAGCTGGTAATTCTAGCCAAAGACGCATTTCCCCACTACTGAAGTTGTAATCCAGGCAGCCGAATCAAAACAGGAACTTTTGCAACTCCCAATCTATCAACAGCCAAATTTTGGGACCAGGGGGTAAGGATCATTGGTTTACTATCAAAAGAAAAAAAAAAGGCCATAATTCAAAATATGCTCTTTTTCCGGGGAAATCAAAGAAAAAAATCCCATCCCTCCAAGTATAGATCTTGGGTAGGCTTACTGACTGCCAATGTTTGTGAACAAACTTAAGCATATTCTGGAATGAAGGGGAGACACCAAGAACAAAGTCCACAACTGCGTTTTTCCAAGGTTCAATCTCAGGTTGAATGGAAGTCATGGGGCACAACTTTTTTCCCATTGACAATGGAAGGAACGACATAAGAGAGAGTAGCCTCAGCGGTTTTCGCTTGATTAGCAGCAAGATTGGCCCAAGAACGGCGAGGCCTTGCCTCATAAGGTTGGGAAGAGGATGAAGAAGGTAAGGGAGGGACGATTGAAGGTAGGGGGAGTGAAGGCTTGGACGGAGCAGAAGAAGAAGGAAGTGAGAGCGCATCTTTAAAAAGGAGCGAGATTGATTGATAAAAAGAGGTCGCCTAGAGAGGATAGCTTATATAGGAAAGGAATTCAAAGGCAAATGGTTTCCTAGGAAGGAGAAGGTGGTTGGTCGACTAGTTATAGGATTAAGTCGAAGCGCAGCACATATTCATTCTCGGTTACTCTGTTTGTTGCGAGAGAGCTAATCAAACGGGAGGGCACTCAACCTTATCTTATGTTGTGCAGAAGGGCGAGTGACGAAGAAAGAAGTGGCATAAGCAAGGCAAAATTCTAAGTAAGATTTTTAGTTAGTTGAGGGGTTCAGGGATTCTCATTCCTAAGCAAGCAAGAAATCCTCTCTTTCTGTGGCCTGGCGGGAAGTCAGGCAAGGCTTAACGCCCTCCTGATCGCTGGTTGCACCTCATTCCCATCCTCCCTCCGTCTTCATCTTCAAGACGAGCTTCTTCCTGTTTTTAGGTTGACGAGTGAAGGCTCCCAGAGATCTTCCTTTCAATGAGCCATTCTCAACTCCTTTTTTTGATTTCTCATACCTTTCTTTTATAAAGTCCTCAAAAAGCGTGGAATGAATATGGTAGAGATAAAGCGGCAGACACGTAGGGAGGTGTGCCTGCAGATTGGATTTCATTGGCAGGGGCAACTTACCTTATTAGATAGGGGGGAAAGCGAGAGCTTCAAGAACAAGGGAGATTGGTAGGAGCGACATATCGATGTACATATTCCAGCCCGATGAGCTAAACAGAATCTCTATTTTAAGAAGCGATTCAACGAAGCCAATTGACCACTTTCCCGAGGACCCATTGAGAAAGGCGCTAGATTTCGATTTTCGAAAGTCTCATTTTGCTTAAAAGAAAGCATTTTCTCAACGAGCTATAGTATCAGAAATTCTATAGCTTTCAGCGGGCTTTTTACTAAACAAAGCCTGTAAGCCCGAGTCCTTCACTCTTGGAATGGACGGGCCAGACCTTCAAAGAGGCATTGGGAGTGCTAGGGCCCGCGCCCCTACGATAACTATTAAGGGGTTTCCCCTTTCTTTCAAGCCAAACCTGCTAAGCGGATAGATATTCTAAAAAAGAATGATTGTATGCAATTGGAGTTCTGTTCTGACTATAGCTGCAACTTATCTCCTAAACTCATGGTAAACATAGCTCACGTCACTTGCTCCAAAGCCAAAGCGGAATGCTTCTGTGAGCAGCGATTGAACTGAACCTTCCAAGTGCATCCAGCAGGAATCGAACCTACGAATTTAGGAAGAAACGGGGAGTAGGCGCATTTCCGGGAATAGGAATAAGTCCTGCCTTGCCACTACGCCCCTTCTCGAAGGGTAAGTTTGATAATAACTCTTCTTTTCAGTAGCAGTCTTTTATCTTTTTTCTTTTCCTCCGGATTCAGTAAAAATCAGTAGTTATTCGCGCAAGTCTTTCTGGGGTAGCTATTCTTTGGTTTTCTGGTAGTCTCAATGCCCAAGGCATTACTCCACCTAATCTTATTTACTCCCCTGATCGCTCTCTTCTTCCCATCCCTAAGGATGAGTTCCTCTTGTTTGCTCTATTTCGGTCTATCTCTATGGTATGGTCATTTTCCAAAAGTAATAGTAGAAACCCGCTTTCAAGCCATACCTCATAGGTAGCCACCCATGAAGGCATGAATGGAAGACTCAAGGGAAGACTCCTAGCTCCCTCCTACCACTTAAGTATCTGTTCCTTAGCGGGCGCTTCATACTCATGGCACTGCTACTGCGAAAGCCCCTACTGCTGAGTCCTCGCTTGCCTCTGACTCTGATCCCGGGTTCTTCAACCGCCGATGATGCTTACTGTCCTCGTAGCCCACTAAAGCTAGGAACAACCGAGGCTTACCTAATGAGTTCACCCTTTTTTTTCCGCATCAACAGAAAAAAGACTGGCATCTGTAACAGGAAAAGCAATGATTGAATAGCTATGATTCACATCAAGAAAGAAGTAATAATAAGAGTTAGATCTAGATCTTCTTAAAATCAATCCCCTCGTCGCTAGGCCCTTGCCAAATAGCTTGGCTTGATCTTTCCGAACTTAATAAAATAGGATTCCCGGGCGATTGAATATGACTCTCAATTCCTTCTTAAAAGGAGATGGGATCCTCTTCTTTATATTATATTACAGCACCAAAGGAAAGAAAGGCAAGTCTTTAACTCGGGTACGAAACAAACTACGCTATTCCTCCCATCTCATAAGAGTGAAAATCAATCGAATACTGTTCCTGACCCATACCCATGAGTCATTCACTCCCTAAAGAGATTGGAGAAGAGTAACTAAGATAAGAGTTCTGTCTTAATATATTATATGATTTAACGAAAAGAGGTTTATAGTCAGTGTGCCGCTAATTGGCATATCTCTTTGTTGTCGATTAGAGACCTTCCTTGCCCTGCTTAGGGCTATGTGATAGCACCCAAAGGGACTTATTCTATTTGAACAAGACCACAGGAACCATAGTCACACGGTCAAGCGAACCAAAGCCAAAGCGAAATCCTATCTCTCTTTGAGTCATAGAGAGAAGAGAGATAGAATGCTTAGTGCGCTCATCCTGGATGAGATTGGGGATTTTCTTGAGAATAGTAATGGCCTTTCTTCTTATTACATACAGTTACATCCTTTTTGGAGAGAAAAGATTCGAACGGTTTCTTCCTCATTCTAGTACTTTGATTCTTGTCTTGAAGAAGGTGCCCGTAGCGCTAGGAGCCGCGGATGCATTGACTTCGAGTCTTTTCTTTCTTCTCTCTCTTCTTCGAGAGTGTGGTCTTCGGGAATCAGATCAGAAGGAATCTACCTCCGGTACTAGCGGTTCAATTCCCTAGTGATCTAACTTTCACTGGCTTTCGGATAATGAGTCAGAGAGTGGATAAGAAAACCAAGGTAGTCGATTTCCTCATAGAGGCGGTGACCGGGTGGTCTAAGTCCTGATCTTACTTATGATGAAAGTGCGCACGAGAGTTTCACCTTTTCATGGGAGAGCAAGTAAATTAGAAAGCGTTAACAGAGTAAGGAACCCAGCCTTTTTCATCAGACTAGTCAAATCGGCAAAGACTTTTCACTTGTCTCAATCAAGATGAGCTGCAAGACTTCCTTCATTTCATGAAGTAGGGTAAAGCTGGAACTCTAGTTACCTTCCTTCCCCAAGGTCCCTTCCATAAGGGAGGCAAGTTGACCCCGTTCTAAAAGAAGAGTCTAATACTGATCTTATAAAGGAGTAAATCCTTCTCACTTCACTCTTCTTAACCGACGGCAAGGAATTAGGAAAGAAAAATGTCACATCAGGAAAAGAATACGTCCTTTTCAGGATAAGGTTTGGCAGGATAGATTGAATTAATAGAGAAGTGAGGACAAAGGAGCAGTTGAGATGGTACGAATGGGATGGATGTCACTTGATCTAGAATCTTCCTTCTTTTTCTGTTCTTCCTTGACTCTGGATTCAATTCATCTGCACCTGCAGTTGATTCGATCACAGCTTATTCTCATACTAAAGCACCGGATAAGATCACACCAGAAAGACAAACAAGAACCCTTATTGCAAGAACGGGAAATCTACTCAGAAAGGCACTAATAACAGGGGCTACTCTCTTTCACTCCAAAGGGCATGACTCGATAGCAGAAGATCCCCTGGGGTTTAATCCCTCACCCCCTTTGAGGTAGTTTCCTTTGGGATATAGAAACCTTATTCACATTTTTCTCAACTCAAAGCCCTTAGTCTTGCAATGCAAAGAAAAGCTATTCTTTCAAAGACCGGATTTGCCGAAGTTATTCCGACAACTGCTTCTCTTTCAACCGATCCAAGATGTCACTTAGATAAGAGATGTCCCTGAGACTCGTACAAAGAAGAAGAAAGAAGCGAAGTTCCATGGCACTTGCCTTCCCTTTGGGGTTCAAACGGTCTAATAGATGTGCCTATTCTATTCCGAAACGGGGGATTCAATAGCTGCCCTGCCTATTCGAGAACATCTGCTCGTGGGTATCTTAACTAGCCCCCTCCGCTTGGGCTTCCCGTGTATTCATCCAAATCAGATCCATGAGAAAGTTATGGACACGTTCACGAAACCGGAAGTCTTTCGATCCCATGCAGTCAATGCCAATGGGTGTGCTTAAGAGCTGGTGGCAACCGAATACCTTTCACACCTAACCCAGGCTTTTGCCAACAACCTTTCTTTCAAAATCCACTGGGTAAACCTAGCAAAAGTCCAGGAACAGCTAAAAAGGCTTGAAGAGACAGTGGCTCGAAACATTAAGAGGAAATAGAAAAATTCGTATGAAGAGGTCCTCAACCCTATGATCCTTAGATTTGGAAGGAATGATGGGGCCCACATCAAAAAGTAGTTGAACCTACATAGCGAAAAGGGGGATCCCCTTCCGCACGTGAAATCCTTTTATGCCCATCCGCCTAATGTGCTGAAGTGGCTCATGATGATAGTCTTATGATCAGACTATTCCCAAGGAGCCTTACTGATCAAGCTATGGAATGGTACTTCACTCTCCCTAGGTATTCAATTCAATCCTTTGCCCCCCTTGTCGAAAAGTATTTAGAACGCTTCTCAGCTATCACAAAGAGGGAAATGTTGATTCAATCGACCTGGAAACACAATCCTGGTGAGAGCCTTTCATCATACCCTGCGAGGTTGAAGTCCTTTACCTCAATAACCCATTCTAGATGAAATTTTGTTCCTGGGGTATATATAATAGTAAACCTAGGCTTTCAGCAGACACATCTACATCCGAATCCGAAGAAGTGGAGTCATTCCTTGTCCCTATTCCTAGTAGTGCCTCTGGACGCCAGCCTTCCTTCTAGTAGAAAGGCGTTTACTGTCCCTACTTTCAGATTCCCTGAATTCCACTCAAGGACACCTGTAACAAAGGGTAGGGGTTTAAACCAAAAAAAAAAGAATGGGATGACTAGTGCTGGTTCATTTTATTAACTAGTTATATACGCGATCTAAAGCAGATAGATTGAATCGCACGAGGTTCGGGAAAAGGTCTTGTACCATTGAAATATGGTCCATGTAGTAGTCTTATGCGTTGGACCGGGTCTCCTTTTGTCTGATTGCGACGATGAAATGGTAAAGAGATGTCGAAATGGTGAGAAAGTTCACAATCCATAAGTTTGCCCGTTTGGAGATGTTGAACTATCGTTAGTACAATTGCGGAGACTTTCGTCGCTTTGTTCCTGCCTGGCTCACTAGTCAGACCCCCAAAGGGATATGTGCGTCTTGTTCGGATGGGTAAGTTTGAGCTTTTATGAATTGAGTCTTGGTCTCTGGGCTCCGAGTACTATGTGCTATGGTATTTGCTAAACAATCCAGTTCTAGAACCTCCTTTCTGCTCCCATTGGCGGCTCAACTTCGCTTTTGTCCAACTAACATAACAGGGCATTCGTGAACAAGCCCTGCTAACAGCTCTTTGTCCGATTCTATTCCTATTTCCTGCTCGATAAGGGTCAGAACTCGATCCGGGAATTTCATTAGACCTCGAATGCGCTCTGACTCTTGGAGGAAGATCCGCTTGAGAGCATCGAATCGTTGCTGCTTTTGCTATTGGTCTACAAATCGCTGCAACCAATGTCCCGAAAGTTGCCTCCGTCCTCTTTTGAGTAGAATGATGGGCTCTTAGGAATAGAAGTGGGCATGAATGGAGCTTCTAGGACTGTGTTGACTGAAGCTCTCTTTGTCCATCTAATCTTGATTTGCTGTAAACAGACAATAGTGTCAATTGGCTTATTCGATGCTCACTGCCTGAATTTAGGAGTTAACCCGATCGAGATCAGATGATGCAAGGATCGGATTTGATAAACTTTCTGGCAATTCGCCTCTTTCGGGATCTTCTATGACTCTATTAGCTTCTTTCTTCCAACGTCGGAGGTCACTTCGCTCGCCTAAGAAGGAGCTGTGGGACTTTTTGGATCAATTGCTGAGGAGCAGACGATCTTGGCTTAGAGAGATGCGCCTTTTAGCTTGTTATCGCTTTTTAGGTTCTTGCTCTGGTTTCAGGGAATCCCTCACCCAGTTCCATATGGGGATTAATCCAATCCTAGGGCATTAACCTTTCTGGGAAGCCGGTCCCTTTACATAGCCATAATAGGCAGTTTTTTCGAAGTAGCTGCAATTGAATCGGCTGGTCTAGAATCAGCTGCTAGAGAATAGGCCGCTAGGGGTACAGATTTGCTAACTGTTCAATTAACCAGTGTTCTGTTTGCAATTGAATGCGTATCAGCTGTGATTGAATCAGTAAGCGCTGCAGATCTGATCTATAAAGAATTACCCTCATTCGATCTCAGATGGGATGAATACAAAGGAAGTCAGTTGAATTTGGACGATGCATACCCCTTCCTCATTAACTATGTCATGTCACTTCCTTTAGTTTAGCAGCTCCGGTATCGGTATCGGTAGCATTCACAGCTGATTCTTGAACTAACAACCATAAAGCAGAGACAGAGAGAGGAATTAGTACCACAGACGGGCTACTAAGGCAGAGAGAGGCTACTTTCTAACAACCATGTTAGCAAGCGCTTTCGCTTCGCACCTTGATTTTTTTCTTTCAAACCAACCTTGACTATTGAGATTATCCATCTTCTTTTCCGAATCGAAATAAAACAAGTATCCACCTTCTTCCTTTGCCGGTATCCTACGATCTCTTGACTAAGTCATTTCACACTAAGCACTGAGAACATGGGCCCGTACCGTGCTACTGCCTTGACCTAGGATTCTTTTCCTCACATCGGATTCTGAACTGGAAAACTGAAGCTTGCGAGATTGCTCGGTACCCTTTGCAAGCGTGCTACTGGCTCGATGGACAAACTCAAGGAACTGCTTTGCCTCCTTTCCTTTGCTTCGATGGAATGCTTGATTGCTTGCCGGGAATGACTGACCGAAGAAAGAAAAGGAACTGGCAGTGATAGTTTGCTGCCAATTGGCCAGCAAAAAAACTATACTACGACCCATTGAACACGCTTTCTTGCTAAAGAGAATCGGCCATATAGAATAGAAGAAGAATTGGATAGAGCCTTGATACAGATCAGAAGAGCTGATACGGGAAATGCTACCAGACCGATTGAATTGAGGACACTCGACCGAAACGACCCTTTAGACGATCGATGGCAGGAGAGAAGGATTCGACAGATTGAGATCGATCTCCCTTCCCCTCTTTCAAGATCAGATCGAGAGTTCCAACAGAACGAGCATTCGCTCTACTTCTTCTTCCCTCTTCAAGCTGTCGAATATAGATAGGAGATCCACTTCAAGGCAGGCAGGTAGTAAAGGCAAGCGCATAGGCAGGGGATAGGCATTCAAATCACTATCTTCAAATAGCGTATATAAGAGAAAGAGTGGCTCGTGCATCTTTTCTTCTTTTAGATAGGCAAGGGAAGCAAGCATGAGCGGGAATGAGCAATGACTTGAGTTTAGTTCTTGAGTTCGAGCGGGGGTAGCATTCCGGTCTTAAGCAAAGCCGTCCTGCCCGGCCATATGCCCTGTTCAGTCAGTTGCATATCGGTAAGCATGATTGTAGCAATACAAATAGGCGCGGTAGACGAAGGAGCTGTTTTCAACAAATCAATATATGGGTGCCTGGTGAATCCACACGATTCAGCCTCAGAATGCCCTTCGTGCCTAAAAGGTTAGTTCAAGGGCTTTGATAGGAAAATGCGAATAGAGATGCGGAAGTTCCTGTTGGAGTTGGAGGTGCAGGAGCAGTGAACATGACTCTTGCAGAAGGAAGAAATGCGGTAAAGAGGAGTTCCAGGTAGGTAGAAAATCCGATATCAGATACAAGGAACTACGCGTTATATGATTTAATTTATAAGTAAGGAATAAAGAGAGACATTTTTATGATTCTTTTTTGCATTTTTTATTTATGAAAAATTGGTTATATCAACGAACAAGGGATTTCGTACAGTTGATTCCTTTGAGTGTTGCTTGTGCCGCTCGGGTGAGCGGCACAAGCGGAATGCATTGATACTGGCTTCGCCGATTGAAAACAACCCGTCCCGCCTTGAGGGGCGGCTATCACTACTTAGGTTAGAGGAAAAAGATTTTATAGTTCTGGGTAAGTTTGTTTATTTATTACTTGATAGTCTATTACGGAATGAATACATTGAAAACCATTCGACCTCATTGGGCACTCAACAGCTTCCTAAAGTGCACTCGCTCATCAGTCTAACATGAACGTACTACTCTATCTATGAATTGAAAGCCCCAACGACAAAGGAACCTATGGGCGAGGCATTTTCGGGGAGTAGCCTCCCTGCCTTTCTTTCTTCGATCGGAATACGGATGAGATCAAAAAGGCCATCATTAATGCGAACAAGGCAATTGCCTCGGTTAGAGCAAAGCCCAAAATGGCATAACCAAATAATTGTTTAGCCAATGATGGATTTCGCGCCACGGAATGAATCGAGGAACTAAGGACGTTTCCAATACCGACAGCAGCTCCCGCTGAAGCAATTGTAGCAGCTCCGGCACCAATTGATTTTGCACCTTCTAACATCTCGAGTTGAGAATTCTCCTCACGCTTTTTCATTCACGATTTTATGTTATAGATTCCTCGTCGATTCTTCCCCTCGTTCCTTTTATCTTGGACATCTCACTTGGAATGCCTCGCATTCTTTTCGATCTTGTGCCCACGGTGCGGTACACTGAACACCAACCCAATCTCGAAAAAAACAACAACCCCCGTGAACAGACGCTTTGTCAGTTAGTTATAGTGTTATAACTATATAAATCTAGTAAATAGTCCCGAAAGCAGCAATCGGAGGAGATTCCGCTCTTTCTTTAGTTTTTGGAAGTCCTAGTCTCCTTTCTTACCGGCAATAGAGGGGGAGAAAGGCTAAGAGATGGCGCAGTAGAAGGCCTATCCGTCGACGTTGAATATTCGTTATAGATAATCGATGTCCTTCGCTTCATCTGCAGTAATCGGTGTAATAAAGCAAGGGAAGAGGAGCATATAGTCAGGGGCTTAATTAATGTATAAGACTTAGATCAAGCTAGGAGAAGCGCTTTCAGGCTCGTTCGCTTAGCAAATCTCTAATTAGTCTTCTCTGGTGTCGGCCACAGTCCAAGAAGTAGTCTTTTCCCATTTTCTAGCAAGAAGAAGTAGGGATTCGGCGCTTATAATAAGATAGATAAATCACGCGGACTCAAGCCAGAAAAGAAAAGACTTATTATAGGTCGATCACGGATTCAAGCTATAGTAAAGAAGACTTATAGTCGATCCGGGACTGAGATGCAAAGACAAAGGAATATGGTAGAAGGAGTACAACAAGCAATCAAAGGAATGCAGGCGTTGGTAAGCCGATGTTCTGACTATAGTTTCTAGTTCTAGACACTGAGAATGGCAGACCAGCGACCAGTGAAGCTGCTGGAGAAGTGTTTGAGGAAGAAGGTATCCATTGATGCACCTTTAGTTTAGCATCCACTTTTGTGCTCTGACGGCTCAGCACGAAGGTGCTTACGAGATGCTACTCGGAAAACAGTAGCTACAGGCGGCCAGAGTTGGGAAGGATTGGGCGTCAAGCACACAGTCGATGAAGTAGATCCGGCCCAGGGTTACCCTGCACTTGCAAGACGGATCGAAGGATGAAGCCGAGACGTCAAGTTAAGATTCCACAGCGGAGATGAAGACCATCAGACACCGATTCTGAGGATTCGGGAACAGTCCAAGAGAGAGATTGAGTCATCTGGTTGGAACACGACTTGGGAGACCTTTCTTGATGAGCAGCTCTACAGGTGTACGATAAAGACTATGAAGCGCTGGAAGAACACTGATGGCAGGACATCGATAGTTGACGACGGTGGACCTGGGGAGGAGCACTTTAAGGCGTGCCCCAGCATTACCAGCATCTAGTATTTAGACAAGTAATTATTGGAGCCGGCGTATGAGGCGCAAAAGGACAGATGGCATTACCAAGAACCGGAGATGGTACGACTGAACCTCGGCACGGCACGGAGGAGGTGTCGAAGATGATCGCAATCGTGGCCGAGTTGCTTTCAATGGGCCATATCATACACAGTTTTTTTATTTGTATTCGGGATACCGCCGTACCTGTTCCTATACATCCGTCCATGTACAGAACAATCCTCCTTTTGTTTGGAGGTACGGTAGGACTCGCTTATATCCAATGCTTCCGCTCCATAAGGTATTTATCTCCTATCTAGCTAATGACTTTTCGAGCTAATGAGTTCTGAGTTCTCCCCCTTGGACTGGTAGACCCACCTTATAGTGTTCTCGGGCGGGTCGATAACTCCTTCGCTATAAATAGCTCACTACCTGGGTTCGCTTTTTGTAATAAGTAGCACTTGACTTCCTTTTCTCCTCCCCGGAATAAGGTAAAGGCTATGAAGCCCTTCCTTCAGCTCGATCAATAGAGATAGATGCCCCTCTTCGAGCTGCTCCGCCCGGCTACCGATTCTATTATATAGCTAGCTGTCCCTTGCACCGCCTTAATCAGGGTATCTTTACCTCATAGATAGAACTGAGATGTCCTTCTTTCTTATAGTACTTTACCCGGGATAGAAGGAGATAGAGATGGAATTTACCTGCCCTCATAGATCGGCCTTACGGGCCGGCAGGGAGGGTGGTTATCTCCTACACACTGGAAGTTTTTCAAGTGGTTCAATCCAAATACATACAGGAAGTTCAAAGCTTGGGCAGAACAGTTCCACTTGCTGCTCGCTGAAGCTCGCTTTCTCCGCCAGCTCTATCTTATGTAGTGTGGTGGCCTACTAACCGAACTAAACGGAAGAAAGGGAACACTGCTGCCATGAGGGAAAAGCTGGAATTTTAAAACCTGCTTCTGAGGTGAGCATTTATACACCTTTACTACCCTTTTAATTCCAAAAAGGAAGAACACCTCCTAAACGATTTGACTCTGGCAGGTTAAATGGCACCGGTGGGGTACGTGGTCTATGATCTATACCGTTGATAAGGTTAAGACCGCCTACGACATGGCGAGGAGGGAAATCTTGCTCACGAGCCCCTTTGGTCGGACTTTCGACTTGGGAGGTCGGGTAACGAGACAGAGAGGGGCGAGCACTAATTTCCGGACACCCCGGCGATCCCCCACGAATGATGAGACATGTCTATGAGATTCGGGAAGGGCCGGAACTAAATGAGTGGATGGCTGGAAGAGATCCCCCTCCCCCTAAGCTTTTGAGTTATGATGAGTTCAAGCTCCATTTCCTAATGGGTCGTCTGTCTAGGCGGGTCGAGGTACCGACCTCGGGAGTTGAGACCGGGGGCTCCAATGTCAATGAAGCTGAGAGTTCTAGGGCTGCTGAGGAAAGAGTGAGGCATGTCCCCCCCCAACTTCCCCAGATGGACAGTGCCAATACCTAAACATGGGGGCAAGATAGTGTATGAGACACTTGAGAACGTTACCGATGAGAATATCGAGGGATTACCCCTTCCTCCGGGCGAGTGGGTATGAACCTCCACTCATAAATACTTTCTATATTAATCCCATGGCTATCTCATTTCTTGTTACTCCCTCGCAGTTCCACAGGTCGGTGATGGAAGAGGCGGTACGCCTGATCGCGGCAACCAAGAACAAATGCTACGAACTCGGGTCTAAGTTGGTGGAGTTCAATAGGGTCAAGTTCTCGGGCTAGGAAGAAGACTACCAAGGCAGCTGCTACTCCCAGCGCAGCTACCATAGAAAAGAAAGCCAAGTGGGTGCCGTTGAGGTCCGTCTTCCTGATCAGAAGAATCTGGGCGGAACCTCTCTCAGAAGACCCCTTCCAACGATCGTCGTCTTCCGCAAAGCGATGCTCGAGTTCCTTATGAAACTATTATGGGGGCATAACAAATCAAAGGCCGGATTCTCCTCCCCTACCCATATCCATAAGTGAACTCCTGCCTCAAACAAAGAAAAGAGATTCTCACGTTCCCAAGGGAAGGGTTACCTACCATAAAGTTGGGACAAGAATCTCCACTTAGAGTTCCATCGACATCACACATGGGATGGACTCTAACTTGTTTTGTTCAAAGACTTCTTCCGACGCTTTCCGGGAGTCGAACAATGGTCGCCCCCCGTCCTTTCTTTCTCTCGGTCCGGTAGCGAGTAGCAGTCGCAGTTCAGTTCCGTAAGTGAAGGTCAGTTTCAGTTCAGTACTCTTGGGCTACTCGTAGATCAAAGAGTTAGTTCAGTTCAAGCGGATCATAGTGAAAAAGTGCCCCTTAACCTAAACTGAGATAGGGGAAAGTTCCAAGCACAGCCAAAGAGAAGTCCAAGCCCTGACAAGCGTACGAAAAGGTCAGGTTTTTATTAGCCATTCTTTTCCTTAGCCCTATAAACGTGCACTAACTACCTAAAGTGCTCGCTAGCCGTAACGGAAGGAGTTGATTGATCAAAGTCACTAGCCCTACGTTCAAAGTCGACTACCCTCAACCTCAAAGCGTTGACTTTCTCTGATCCGAGACGCTTGCTCGTAACAGTCACTTTCCTGCTGGAAGAAGAAAAGAAAGAACGATCTCTTCTCTTTCTCTAAGCCGACTTCAAAGTCAAGTGAGAACCAACCGCTAAGATGTCAAATTCGGAAGTGAAAAGCAAATGTTCTTTGACTAACTCCCTATCTCGAAAAGAGGTTGTGTTCCTTCTCTCTGCCTTTTGTTCACAACGGCTAAGTTTGAATCTTGTTTAAGCGCTTTTTCTCTGCTCTTCTAACGCAACTGAACGGTGCGAGCGGAAAGAGCTCTGTCTCGGTTCTCTTCCCTGACCGCGGGCTAGCGCTCTCTTATCTGCTTTGTCTATCGAGCCGTCACGGTGAAGGGAAAGAAAGCTAAACCGAAGACAGAGAGAACAAAACCGGGAGCCGGCACCGCTTCTATTCCCAACCGCCGAATTTTCCTCCCTATCCCCTTTCAGTCGAGCTCTTGTAGAACCTTAGCCGTCACACGCACTTGACCTGGAAGAGCCAACCACACTCGAAAGAGGAACCTGCGAACGTAGTCTTAGGAACGAGATTGAATTGTATGCTCGCCTTTTGACTACAATTATCTAAACTTGAACCGGCAGCGAGCAAGCATACGCATAGCAGCACATAGCGCGCCAAAAGGCTACGTACGCGAGGCTAGACGCGAATGAGAGCGGTGCGTGAAGGAATGACTATTCAACCGGGGAATTTGTGTAGAAAGATAGAGAGGCGAGAGAGAGTATGAGGCCGGTACTCAAAGGAAGCAGCCCTTGGAAGAGAGTCCGGAGACGCCAAGAAGGGCGTAAGGATCAAACAGAAGGCAAAGCGCCATAAGGTCTATGATGTGGATAGATCGAGCTCGGAGTCAGACATCCCGGAACTACCTAATCCCATAGGCACTGAGTTAGAAGGATAAGGAGACCAGGTATGGCATCGCTTTATTGTAATTGAGTTCGGTGCGCTAGGCACACTGCTCATCCGCCATCCGGAGGTACCGAATCAGTGCTATCATCTACGGAGAAGTTATCTTGCTTTATTAAGAGCAGGAAAACGAGACTAGAAGTTCCGAAGAAGTAAATAGCATAGAACTCAAAGCCGAAATTGCAGAGATGCTGCCTCGGGTTCGTGATCTGGTAGTTCTGGCGGAGCTTACCACGGCCGTTATGGCTCTCGCGAAGCACGAGGATTTTAATTAACACGCTCTTGGCTGCCGACAAAGAGCTGAGTGATCGCCTAGTACAACTTGGTGGTGGACTCTAAAAAGGTGCTCCATGACAGGATGCTGGCTCCAGAGGCGGAGTCTCTGTTGGCTGATGCGGGAAGGCTCTCTGCGGAGCAGGCGTCCCGGTGTCAGAATATATAAGAAGAGTTGAGGTCCGAAGCGGCCAAGATTACTAAACTAAAGAGATGCGAGAGCTAGAGGGCCGGCTATCAATCAATCACTGGAGAAACTCCTGCAGCGCGCTTCTTCTCCACCAAGCACGGAAGTTTAAGAATAACTGTAAGTCGCTGGCTACCTAAGGAAATGAAAAAACTAATCGATTTATTAGCCCGGAAGCAGCATTTCGCATGCATCATACTGGTCTTCCTAGAGATGGTTAAGTAAGGCCATGAAATGTCAAGGGTCCGAAGGAGATTGTTCGTTCGATGTTTAGCTCTTCCCGTCGCGCCCTATTTGATTTATGATATAACAAAGACTATAAACTCTAGCTCTATAATCCACTAGCTACTAGAATCTTGTTGGACCTTTAAGCACTCTTTCTCTTATCAAACTCATATCGGCTAATCGGTCATTGAGGAATACTATAGGACAGGTCCGGCAAGCTCGTACAAGCCCGATACGATCAAGGGTGGAAGTACACAAGCTGAGCAGAGAAGCTTTGCGTGGGAGGAGATCAGTTAGTCTTTTTTGGAACTTTTTTTTGGCTGATTGTATGGGTGATTTTGCCACAGTTGAGCCCTTCTGTCCACTTCCTGTGCATGTCAATCAATCTTTCGCATGGACATAGATTTCGTTCTAGCTTTACCTGACTGCATGGATCGGGATTCTATTTTTTAGAGTCTACTCACACGGACTCCTCGCAGATGATAGCCCCACCACCGAACCTTATTTATACACTTGCGTAGACCGTCCTCTTGATCAGAACTTTGGCGCTCAGATGATCAGGTATTCTGGAGAGGTCTTTCAGAGCCTTTTGACAGTCTCCGTCATCTGGCTCCTTCCCATCGGATCTGACCTTGGATAACCTTTAGCTAATCGACCGTGTGCACCTTGGGACTCGCTAGCGCCTGTTAAGGCTAGTCATCATTAGGTCTTTGTCATAGAGGATTAGAAGTGATCAGTCCGCTAGTTTCTTTGAGAGCAGAAAGAAGCGGGGTAGAGGACATTCCTTTATTGAGTTCGCTCCGGGCTCTCTTCTGACCACGAGTGGCGTACTATGGTATGATGGTTGAGCTGTCTGGTCAATCCAGTTCTATATCGTATTCGTCTAGAGCTAGACTAGAATGATTATCCTAAAGTTTTTCTCTCCCGCATTTTTATATATGGGGGATGTGCACGGTAGGTTCACGGAAGAACACCGGCCGATTTCTTTTTTCAGGTCTTGGAATAAGTTATCAGCGAGGTTCTAGGGTTACCTACATGAGGGGTTGGACAATCACTTTTAGATACAGGCCTAGAAAGTTCATAGGACGAAGTTCTTTTTCCTGAAGGCTGGTCTATGAATACCTCGCTTTTCTTCAGTCAAGAGGTTCTAATTGGATCTTGGCTATGCAATCAGGATCAACTAGGAATAAAAACCTCGACATCTAGGTCATGCCTACTCTCGACTGATCTACGACCATTATTGAAGCTTACTACACCGATGGGATTGCTGATCGTAGATCAACCTCATGGACGATTGCTCGCTTCGTCTCCGTCGTCTGTGAATCTATTGGTTATGAACCACGAAGTACATTCCAGCTATTCACTCGTCTTTTCGGAGATATGACACGTCTGTCAGTAGTATTGCTCAATATGGTATCGATAGCAGCAAAAAGACTTTTATGGTAGCATATTGTGTTTAGTGATATATATATATATAGTGATATAAAGTCTTTGGGTGAAACTTTCCCATAAAGTAGACCTTCTACTGCTTCTCTTAGGGCTATTAGCCCTAAGCCGACACCGGAAAAAAATACCTCACTTTTGTTCAATGAAGAAGCAGACCAAGGTTAGCTTGAAAGAGTCTCGGTCGGTCGCCCTGTTCCGATTGACTTCTTTGTGCCCGTTCGTGCCGAATAAGATAAGATCAAGAGGGTTTTGGCATGAACTTTAGCGAAACCTATCCTGCCGAATATCCGTTTCTTGTGAAAAACCTCTATGTATATCCATACCCCCTTTGGGTCGGACAAAAAACTAACTCAAGAACGCAAGAGAAGTGCTTTTGACAAGAATATTGTTGGTATGTGCCATCGCACACCTCCGTTACTCTTTAGGAGGCATCCGCCCCGGATAAGATTCCGTTTATGGCCATTACACAATGAAATTCTTTTTGGCGAACACGAATCAGAGATCTATCCACTATATTCACAGAGCGCTCACCATGGGTCCCAGGTTTATCTAGCACTGATTCGGTATCTCCGGATTGGAACCTCAGATCCATCGACAGATGAGCCTTTGCATGAGGGATATCCAATTCCATATGTTAGGTTAATACTTCTTTGTTCTTAGCAAACGGCAGTTGATGAGAATCAAGAGTAAACCACCACTAGCAATTTCCCATGCTTGCTTCACCTTGCAGAAGTCGGTTTTTCTGTTGTTTGATTTGCCAGCTTTGGTCAGCTGGACTTTTGATAAACATGCGCTCACAAATCTTCGTTTATTCTTTTGTGGGCTGGCTACAGGCCACTTAGCTCGAATAGATCTGATTTGAATGAATCAGGTTTATTCCACTGCAGGATTAACTTTACCGTTTTAGAACACACAGTTTCCCGTTCGGCCCCAATCTCTGGTTTTTTTATACTATTTCTCTTATTGATTGTGTTTGCTTTGGTTAGCCGCTAAAAGATGATCCAGAATCTACGACCACCCGGAATTCCATCATTTGCCAGTCTTCCCCCTAAAAGGCAGCGAGAAAGCATCCGAGAAGATTCCAGTTTCTTCTTAGACCATCGACTAAGCCCCCTGTTTTCTAATGGAGTTTCTAAGAGGCCCGGGGAGAACTCCTTTGTTCCAAAATGATATGGAAAAGAAATCCCGGAAAAAGGGAATAAAAAAAGAAGCTCTTCAGGGCTATATTTGAAAGGTACTGGGGACGAAGTCCAAAGAGGATACCAGCAGAGTCCGACATCCATAGGAATATATAACATTATACGAATATACCGTTTACAGAGCAGCACACACTTCTCACTCACTCTCTTATAAATAAGACTAGAGGTTGAAGTAGAAGGCTCAGAGACTACCGACTCAAACTTAGACTTGGATTCTTGTCGAAAGACTATAAACTTTGAGCTTAAGAAGAAAGACAAGTATAGCTTAACTAACATGTCGGACTTCTCATCCTTCCGACCTATCAGAGATCGATGGAAAGCTTTTTTATTTCCGCTATCGAAGAGCATGCATCATCTGCTTAAAGAGAGAGGATAAGGAAGCGAAACCCTCTGTGTGAAAGCACCCAATAAAGTCAGAGATGCCCATTCATCAACCAACATGAATTTTGGATATGTATAGCTTCAACTCCCCCTTTCTGAAGAAGTTCTGGCGCAGGTGCCTTTGAATTAAGACTTCCCTATGCTCATTAGATCTGAACCGCTGGTGAATTTGTCGGATAGACAGATCTTTGTGAAACCGAATCAATTGCTTGGGTGATCGCCCTTTAGCCTGTTGTTTGGCGAAAAATACTCCCATGAGTTGGTTTGGTATAATGAGTCAAACTAGCTCCTGGTAAAGGTATACTGGAGTCATAGCGGCGGCCATAAGTCTTTCTTCATTGGTTCATGTTGTGCTTCCCGACAAACTCCTTTTCCTATGCACAGAAAGAAGTGGAATCCAAGAAATGAAAGCTTATACTGCCTTCTTTCGTAGCTCTTTCTCGTCGAACCCTTGTTGCCCCCCTCGGGTAGACATAATTGGTACACTAATTCTTTGATTTGGAGAGAGGAGATCATTGACTCACCAATCCATGAGTCATTATACTCCACGGATTAATGCGATCCACCAATTGACATTTAAATAGAGTGGTCTCTGTTCATTAGGCGAAGAAGCTTTAAGAAAAAAAAAAGGGTACTCCGAGCCAAGCACCAGCCCTAGTAGGTGCTCGCTGCCTATGTCAAATGATCTTTCTTTGGTACTACCTTCCTGGCTAGTTTTGCCTATGTAAATGAATAGTCAAATCAAATTCCTCAAGACCATGAAAACTTTCCTTTCTTGGGCATACTTCTGTATGAAAATGGGACTTGCGCCTTCTTGTGAGTGAGGAACATCCAAGTCAATAGCTAGACTTTTTCTGGGTGAAGAATTCGGATCACGACCCGGTACGCGTGGCTAAGCCAAAGTGGGTAATAATTTCAATCAAAAGGCTTAGAGCGGCCCGACATGCAATGTTAGAAGAAACATCGTAAAGAACTGAGGCTAGCAGGGTTTCGGCTTGAGTGTGACATTGATGCTTCAAGGTCGATGACAGAATGGTACAAAGAAATCAGGAAGACAGCGATCATTAGAAATTCACAAATGAGAAATGCGGCTCATTCCGTTTAAGGCAATTACTTCCAATCTGATGAGAGGAAGGGAGCGCAGGTATCATGCTCGAGACATCGTACTGGGCCAGCCGCGTGCTCACCGCTATCTTTATCTGATTGTGCTCATCTCAATCTAACCCGATGGTCGGGGGCGGGATCCTCATGCAATAACTTGATCCGTGTATGCGCTCCTGGCTTTCCCAGTTATCGGCCACAAGGTTGGTGGCGGCCACCTTCCTTCATTCAATGCTGCGTATCTCTCGCTAAATCTGTGTCGGAGATCGGAGCGCTACACTTCACTTATAGGGGTCCAGAGGGAAGAGCAAGGTCACTCCGCCAAGAGGGAAAGAATCGAACCTTTCGTCTCATGTGACACTCCTCAGCCCGAGGACAATCTCTCAAAAAAATACATTAAGATGTTGTTGACCTGTTTTTCTTTTCTTTGCTGATTCCTCTCAATGAAATTTGCCATGTTGCACTAAGTTACTTACGGATGTATGCATGCAGTCCGGGAACACTTTGGGGTGAACACCCATCCAAACAAGTAGGGTCAATAGTTCAGCATTTAGGCCGTAACATTTAGCAACAAAAAAATCTTTAACCCAACAAGTGCTCTCCGAACCAAGCTAGATAGTCTCCTATCACTAGGCTCACCAACCAACCTGGACTTTGATTTTGATTATTCCTACCGGATATCAAAACAAACCATAAGGGTTGTTTCCAGCCATGAGTTCCCCTATAACATAAGCGCTCTTGGGTGGGGTGGGCCATTCCATCAAATCTTTGAGAAGGAGCCCAATCTCGTATTTGATGGTCGGCGTGGCGATAGGCTTTGCTTCTACGACTGCCTTCCCAGCCGTTGAAACACTAAGCGAGAACGGTAAGGGGCGCACAAACAATGTCGTTGTGCGGGGATGCGATTTGCCAAGCTGGGGCAAACAAAGCCGTCCGGCCCTACCGGATTAGGAATGCGAAGGCCTCTCCTTCGAAAGGAGACCGGGGAAAGAAAGAGCTATGCTATTGACCGACCCTTTTTTCTCATTTTGTTTGAAGCGGGCCAAATAGAGAATGAAATGCATAAAATAAATAGGGGAAGGGTTCCAAACCTTTTTTTTGGTTTAAGGGCTGCTCGCCCTACCGAAGTACCAAAGGCTTTCGGGGCTTACACCTACCTATTAGACGACCTAAAAAAGGGCTTTCAGTAGCGCCCTTAGAATCTAAGCCTTTTGAAGCGCCAGTAGTTGTAGCTGTGGGTAGGGCTTTCGTTCTTATCGCTCCGGATTTCGATCTATATGACCTCCGGGCGGTAGAAAGTCAACCTCTTCCGTAGAAGCAGGTAGTAACCTAACCTTTAAGAATTTGTGCAAGGGGGGGCCTCTTATCTATCAATGGAAAAATCTCCATGTGTGGCGTGATAAGGAATCCTAGAAAAGACCGATTGAGACTCCCTCCACGGTCCCACGAAGATCTCTACGTACTTGTCCAGTCCAGGACAAGTGAGATCTTCCGGTCTGCGTGCGTGGGAGCAGCTCAAACAAAGAAGAGTCTGGTCCGGTCTGAATTCAGGCACGGCCCGCCCGTCTGCTGCTAGGTCCGGGAATGGCGCCAGGCGAGGGCGCCGCTTAATGAATCGAATGGTCCTTCGACCTTCGTTTGATTCCGACGGCCGGCATAGATCTCATGAGACCCGCCCACTATTACTACGAAAAAAGCCCTGCCCTTTTCCTTCGCTACTAGGAAAGTAAGCAACTTCTATTAGCGCCGGACCTTGAGTCGAATTGATCGTGTCATGTGCAACGTCCATCAATGATGGTTCATTAATGTTCATTGATTTAGACTCCTTCCCCCTTCTCAACTACGAAAAAGATCGAGAGGGGCCCGAAAGCCCCCAAACCAAGAACGGAAACGGAAGCCTTTCGATTCACTTCCCATTCTCTCTTAAATAAATAAAGCTCGCCCTCGAGCCCTGGGCCGGTCGGCCGGGTCTTTCCCTGTTGTTCTGTTCCCTCCACGAGAAAGACGCACGGAAGAGGTATGCCCAGCGCGCGGAGGATCCGTTGAGAGTTTGTCTCGGTAGGGAACTGTACGATCTTTTCCCCTATTGTATTGAATCAATAAAAAAAGGGTCAGCGCTACGGCCCCCTACTGTTTGATCCAATATTGACCGGGGACGAGCCCCGACTTCCATAGGTCCTTGGTTTGACCTCCCGTAGTGGTCCTTGCTTTTAAGAAAGCGGAGCGGGGCCAATTTATCGTACTTGCTTAGTGTGCCCCCCTTTCTTCGAGTGCCCCGCCCGGTTCACTGGGCTGTTGGCCTACCAAGCACTTGCCCGCAGCTCCTGCCGCCCGCCAAGCGGGCGGAGCGCTCGTTATCTTGACTTTTCTCTCTGCTGGGGCCCTCCCATTGCTCTAGCCATAAGCTATGGCAGCTCCAGCTCGCAACCACAGGGGCCTGCCCTGCGAGGCCAGAGTGGGCTCAGCCGTCAGCCTCCATTCGAATTATGTTAGGGGTTCTTTCGCTTTTGCCAGATCTAGAGAGATACTACAAGTCCTCCGTCCCAGATTCCATCGCCGCGGCCATCTGGTTCACCGGTACTACCAAAAAGTCTCATGCTTACGTTACTCTTACTGATGGTTTGATTATCTTGGACCACGAAGACCCCAGTCGTGCTTCTGGTTTCCATTCCCATCATCATATTGATGATAAATCTCCTCGTGCTCTGCCATAAGAACTTGGAGTCCGTATCATGGCGAAGATAAGGTAAGGCTGTGATTCTTGCTCAAAAAAAAGACCGAACGCGTTCGAGTTATTGGCTCGTCCAACCCGGCAGCATTCATGAGTCGCTCGTTCAACTGTCCCTCGGAGACAGGGTCGAGAAGTACCATGCGCCCCCCGTCCTTTCTTTCTATCGGTCCCACCCAGCAAGAGACGGCTCAGCCAAAAAAGGTAAGCGCCTAGCGCGAGCCTTTTTTTATTAGTTTAGTAAAGTCAAGCTTTGGCTCCCTAAAGACTAAAGAAATGGATAAAAAAAAAGGGGGGACTTCTGCAACGGGCTATGCCACCCAAACCAACTGAGGGAAGTCGCATCCGTCCCATCGCAAGCACCTACAATGTCATGATCACATTGGTTTACCCTTGTTTTTTTGGTAGTTTAACGGACGGTCGCCCCTCCAACAAGAAAAGGTATAAATATGGAAACTTCTCTGCCATTTGGATCGGAGAATTTATGGAGGAAATCGGGTTTTAAATTCCCAGAAACCGCACGATTATATAGCCAAAGGGAATAGGCCGCGCCTAAAATCATCCCAAGCGCTGCTAATGTCGCTACTAAGCTATTTCTTTGGAAAGCTCCTACTAAGATGAGAAATTCCCCGATAAAGCTGCTAGTACCAGGTGAACTCATATTGGCCAAAGTGGAAGAGAAGAAAATGGTAGGGAGATTCGGCATGGTGCTCACTGAACCTCCGTAATATCTAACAAGTCGAGTCTTATGTCGGTCATATAGAACACCAACACATAGAAAAAGGGCTGAAGAAACCAGTCCATGACTTGACATCGGTAGAATGCTACCTCCAATTCCCTGTATGTTCGATAGAGCCAAAGATTCCCCCCACTGATCGGAGTACGCCGATTACCCCCCGAACCGTACAAGATAGTTACCACCTATCATACGGCTTTCTAACTTAACTTCTTTTTCTGGTCGTTCCGCTCTGTCGATCGATGGTAGTATAAGAGATCTGTAACCCCCCGAAATTATTTACATAATGGTTCCTGCTTCCTACCCATAGTTAGCATGTATCTCCCCGGGTCATACTTGAGTATCACATCGTAGACCCCCACCCCAACTCTATCTTCCTTATCAGTGAACCGGAACATAGTGCATAGGTACTCTTCGATGCAGCGGGGACGAGACGACGTGACATACTACGATCACGTACAGAAGTGCTGCCCTTCGTCTCGGCAATATGGAACCTCTCAACAGCTCCCGTTCTTTTATGGGGTCCTATCGGGATAGGTAGGCCCAAGCCTTTCCCCTCCCCCCTCCCTCCAGAATCCCGAGGGGGAAAGAATCAAAAAAGGAAGAATTTTTTTCTTTCATTTGAACGGCCTTATCTTGTATCGAAAGGTTTTTCGTGCTATACACCACGTTGAGAAAGACCAACCTCCTATGTACCGTACTCTTTTTGTACCTCGAAAGGGAGGTCCTCCTTATGATGCTACAGATGGCTGTCCGAAGTGCAAGGGGTAAACTCGGATAGGATAGGATTGTGCGTGTCGGGCCCTTCGGGTGTCATATTTTGGCCGAGTTTACCGTACCTCCGGCCCCTATGTTAGGCGGCCGTAATATTTTGTTACGTTCTACCGCTGTTACGCCAGAAATAAAAGGTTCCACACGAGCTCCCGTTCTGCGGCGTGGTGGCAGGACCGCTAGGGGAGTGGCTCCGGGTGTAGATAGGGTTAAATCTGCAGAGGTCATGCAAATAAATAGGCCCCTTCCCTTCTCTTTTGGATGAATGGGGTGCTTTAGAAGGCGCTTTCCGATCTACGGTCCCTCGGAGCGAAGGGTTAGGCAGGTAGTATGGGCCTTCTGACTTCCAGCTATGTGCTGTGCGGCTCCCGCGAAGCGAATGAAGGGAAGCTCGAAGAGCTTACGGGTGAGCTTACGCTTACTCTCAGCCTCTTTGATTGGTAGGCGGGCGGGCTAAGCCCCCTACTTAAGATTCAATTCAGAAGGCTAATTTTATGTTGTCGTGACGCTTTGGTTAGGCCGACTACTATAGGCTAGCTACTTCTAGCTTCTATAGTGGCCCTTCCACTTTGGTGTAGTTTTCGTTTGTATTGGTACTGAATGAACATATCAAACAAAGGCGATCATATCATGCCATAAAACACTTTTATATGTATATGTATAGAGAGATCCCCTAGATATACAGATAGAATAGATGTTCATGGATAGACAAACATTCCATTGATTCTTAGTTTTTGGGCTGAAAAAGCTCGTCGATCCAAATGAATCATTCTTCTGGTCTCTCTTCACTCTCCGCCCCGAAACTGACCCACGGCACAGCGCCCATTCGCTTCGCTAAGGGAAGGCAACGAAGTTCAGTTCATGAGACCGCAGCGGAGTGGAGCAGCCGCGACGCGACCTTACCTTAGCTGGATCTCGCTGGTGCCACCTAAACGGTAGGTAGGCGGCGGATGTGTGACGTTTGGAGTTGTCGTTCGTGCACCTGTCCCCAATGGAAGAATGAGTGATATTTTCCCCTGCATATCATGGCCTTACCACTCGGTCCCCGATGGCCAGCGGGGGATTCGGTATAGCAGCTCACGTTCGTTTGCGCTGCGCGTTCCCGCTGGACTGGACACATCTTAGCTGTAGGAAGTATGGTTCCGAAAGTGACTTCGGTTCGCCAGTTCAGGCTCAACTCCTCGCTTTACGTTAGCGGACCTACAGGTCGGGCCGGGGCTCTGCGCTCTTTCTTTCTGTGTGGGACGATACCGGGGAGAGAAGGGAATGCGTCGAGGCGGCGAACAAGACAACTACATTTTTGCTTTTCCCTCCATGAGATGAGCCCAGTGCATTGGACCGATGGATAAGAGAACTGAGCTGGCCTAAAAAGCGCTTGGGCGCTCTATGTACGATGTAGACTCCATCAGATACATATCGATTTCTTTCTTTTCTGATGGATCATGAAAAGATAGTTGTCTCATCAATAGATCGAAATAGGGGATTTCCCCTTATTCTTGATAGATTCCCTCTCTATCTCTTTCGATCTATCAGAACAGATAAGGCTATCTATCAATCGATTTGAAAATAGCACGTTCATATCGCTTTTCGTTCATTTCCGCCACGAAAACATAGCCGCCATAATAAAATAAGAAGCAGGCGAAGCAGCTAGAAGCACTCGCTTCACGCCCTTGAATTCTTATTCACGAATGAATTGGGAAAGCCAACAGAAAGATTCGATATTCGATTCTTACTTTCGTAGAGCCGGTGCTGCTGTTGCCTGCGCGTAGGGCCGCCCTCCACTCCCGTCCCCGGGCGCTAAGGGGCTTTTGTTTTTGGAACAGACGGCAGTCTTTTGCTGACGCCTCGAATCAAGCTTTTATTGCGACATGCTATGTTTTCTCCCCCATTGCTAGTAGGTTGATGGGTCGCACGCCCGGAACACATGTTTTGGCCTTGTGTGTCCATAACTCAAAATAGGTGACCTAACGGCCGCCGCCCGACTAAACATACCAATAGTCACCAGATTCATATGAGCTACTGAGGAGTAAGCTATGATCTTCTTAAGATCGATCTGTCTTAAAGTGGTCGAGGAAGTATATATTATAGCAATCGCGCTTGGAGTATAAATGAAAGGAGTGGAACAAAGTGTCGCTTCGGGAAACATGGGTATTGAAAATCTTAAAAACCCGTAGGTTCCCAATTTTAAAGGAATTCCTGCCAAGATGACGGATCCTGCCGTAGGTGCCTCTACATGAGCTTCGGGTGACCAAATATGAACTGGTACCATAGGCACTTTGACGGCGAAAGAGGCGAAAGAAGCAATCCATAGAAAGATTTGGCGCCGCTCACTAAATTCTGTGGTTAATGATATTTGTAAATCGGTGGTTCCTGTTTGGAGAAGAATCAACAGAATAGCTAATAGCATAAAAACAGATCCAAGTAAAGTATAAAGGAAAAACTGATAGGCTGCCTTGATCTTTCTTTGTCTCGAACCCCATACCCCTATAATAATGGTAGAGTAAAGGGTGGCCCCAAAGCGGAATTGACCGGTGGTGGTTGGTCGAAGCTCCAGTAGGTAGCCACTCCCTTCTCAGAGAACCGTACGTGAGACTTCCGCCTCATACGGCTCCGTCCCGAGCTTCCGTCGTCGGCCTTGGCATTAGACCACTATCTATGCATGTATTTTCAGCCTGGACTCTCGAATCTTTTGCTTCTCGGGTGGTGGCGAACAATGGTGCTTGCGTTGCGGTAGATGCCCGCCCGTAGGGCCCCTTCCCGCCCGAAAGAACCGCTCACTAGCCAGCCGGACTAGTGGGGGCCCGATCTGGAGACATACTGAAAACCATGCCTTTCGAACCGAACGCAACGCCCGTCTTCCAAATCAAAAGAAAAAGGGCTCGTTGGGAAGAAAGATGGAGTGCGGCCTGTAGAGCACATGTAAGGCACAGTCGGGTTGCTCACGCAGCGGATCTCTCTCTATCTATAGATATCTATAGATAGAGAGAGAGAGGTGTGAAAGTAATAGCCTTATGTTATGGCCGCCCCTCGACTTACGGCCTTTACGCTACTACTACTGTGATGTGAGCGGTTCAAATTGGTTTGATCTTTCCCAATCATCCTGGCCGGAACTTGTACGGAGGTGCATGCATAAAGGTTTGGAACTCTTTTCTTATCTGAATCTTAAGGACAGGACCCTACCCTATTCTCG